TTCAAAAAAGAATCGATCTGATCCAGGTAATAATATATATGGGATTCCCAAAATTGTTAATAGAGAGTAGACCAAGAGGAATCGAAGAATTGCAAAGCAGTGTAAAAAAAAGATTGAATTCTGTGAACCGAAAACTCAACATTGCTCTCACAAGAATTGCAAACCCTTATGGACAACCGAATATTCTTGCAGAATTTATAGCTGGACAATTAAAAAATAGAGTCTCATTTCGAAAGGCAATGAAAAAAGCGATTGAATTAACCGAACAAGCAGATACAAAAGGAATTCAAGTACAAATTGCAGGGCGTATCGACGGAAAAGAAATTGCACGTGTCGAATGGATCAGAGAAGGAAGAGTTCCCCTACAAACTATTCGAGCTAAAATTGATTATTGCTCCTATACAGTTCGAACTATCTACGGGGCATTAGGCATAAAAATTTGGATATTTGCAGACGCGGAATAATGGTCGCAGACGCTGAATAATGGTCCTTTTTTTTCTCGTTCAATCAAAAATGAGCAATTCGTTTCGTATTCTTCTACAATTCTCATTCTTCTAATTTCTAATTCTATAGGGTTGAATAAAAATTCGATTGAACATTTTGTATAATTGCTATGCTTAGTGTGTGACTCGTCGGTTTTTTATTTAGTTTAGGATTACGTTAGGATTCAAAAAACAAAAAACTAGCCCATAATCTGAACTAATAATTATACAACTAATAACCAGCTCATTGCTTCGTATTATTTAGATCCAAGGTACCAGTCACTATATGATGTATCGATCATATCGTTGTAGCAACTGAAATCCATCTTTTTTACAAAAAAAAGAAAAAAAAAATGAATCAGACATAGGTTGTGAAGCGAAAACAAAGGGATATGAATAAATAGAAAGGTGAGAGAAAGAAAGAACGAGAATATCAATGATAATGATATAGAATTCCAATATGTATGGCCTATGAATCATCTCATAACATAAAACAAAAGGCAGTGAGTGTAATAAAGCATCAATACGGACTCGTCCACAAAATAATTAGATGAATCCGGTACAGTTCATAAGAAATAAAATCAAGAGCGTCGAGTCAATAAAGACTAAGGAAATTGACTCAGGAAAAATTGAATTAGAAACTCCATTACAGAATTCGGGCCTAGCCATTAATCGAGAAGCGATGGGAACGACGGAACCTGTGACTGCAGAAGATTCTATTGAAAATGAATTCTAATGATTCATTGGGTGGGATGGCGGAATGAACCAAAAACGAATTCATTTCTTCTGAAAAGTCATGGAATCACTCTACGAGTGAAACAGATAGTGAAGGAGTCAATATTCGCCCGCGAAACACTTATTTATTAGTTTATTGGATTCAAAGTATTGGGCGATTCAATATTCAATAAAGGTAAAAAAAAAACGAAGATTCATTAATGAATTAGAAAAAACATTCTATCTATAATTAGAATAGATGTTTAGATGGAATTGTATATACAAACAAGATATAAAACTTCCTACGTGACAGATTAGATCTCAACAAATCCCATGCAGGATTCAGTATATTATTCAGTAAATACATGTATATCTCTAATATATTGAATCATGAATCATTTAATTCGCGAGGAGCTGGATGAGAAGAAACGCTCATGTCCGGTTCTGCAGTAGAGATGGAATTGAAAAGCAACCATCAACTATAACCCCAAAAGAACCAGATTCCGTAAACAACATAGAGGAAGAATGAAGGGAATATCTTATCGAGGCAATCGTATTTGTTTCGGTAGATACGCTCTTCAGGCACTTGAACCCGCTTGGATCACATCTAGACAAATAGAAGCGGGGCGACGAGCAATGACACGATATGCGCGTCGTGGTGGAAAACTATGGGTACGAATATTTCCAGACAAACCTGTTACCGTAAGACCTACAGAAACACGTATGGGCTCGGGGAAAGGATCCCCCGAATATTGGGTATCCGTCGTTAAACCAGGTCGAATACTTTATGAAATGAGTGGAGTATCCGAAATTGTAGCCAGAGAAGCTATTTCAATAGCTGCGTCCAAAATGCCTATACGCACTCAATTCGTTATTGCGGGGTAGGAATGTGGAACCAAAGGAAAGAGGTGTGATGAAAACAAGCAACCAACCGCAAGTTTATTTATTTCTGAACAAACAATATTTCTTTTTTTTTCTTCGCCCTTTGCATTGAAAAAAAAAAAGAAAATGATATGATTCAACCTCAGACCCATTTAAATGTAGCGGACAACAGCGGGGCTAGAGAATTAATGTGTATTCGAATCATAGGAACTAGTAATCGCCGATATGCTCATATCGGTGACGTTATTGTTGCTGTAATCAAAGAAGCAGTGCCCAATATGCCTCTACAAAGATCAGAAGTGGTCAGAGCTGTAATTGTACGTACATGTAAAGAACTCAAACGTGACAACGGTATGATAATACAATATGATGATAATGCAGCAGTTGTCATTGATCAAGAAGGAAATCCAAAAGGAACTCGAGTTTTTGGTGCGATCGCTCGGGAATTGAGACAGTTGAATTTTACTAAAATAGTCTCATTAGCTCCTGAGGTATTATAAATACTAATAGACGAGACCATTATAGAATAGGGTATCTGAAATAGATTGAATAAAATTCATTAGTAGATTGTGTCTCACGCATATACCTTTAATAATTCATTTTAATAATTCATAAAAAAAAGCAGAGCATGTTGATTATATCAAACCTCGTAGACACCAATACTTATAGTTCGTCATGGGTAAGGACACTATTGCTGACATAATAACTTCTATACGAAATGCTGACATGGATAAAAAAGGAACGATTCGAATAGCATCTACTAATATCACCGAAAATATTGTTAAAATACTTCTACGAGAAGGCTTTATCGAAAACGTGAGAAAACATCGAGAAAGCAACAAATATTTCTTGGTTTCAACTCTGCGACATAGAAGGAATAGGAAAGGACAATATAGAACTATTTTAAAACGTATCAGCCGACCCGGTCTACGAATATACTCCAACTATCAACGAATTCCTAGGATTTTAGGTGGAATGGGGATTGTAATTCTTTCTACTTCTCGAGGTATAATGACAGACCGCGAGGCTCGACTAGAAGGAATCGGTGGAGAAATTTTGTGTTATATATGGTGATCTTTCTAATATCCCAATTGCATCCGTAACTTCCTATTTGTTTTGGACAAAAAGAAGAAGAGCGGGTTGTCTAATATCACTCCTCCTCCATTAGTTGATACTTCAAGGGGGTTATCTGGAATGAAAGAACAAAAATGGATTCATGAAGGTTTAATTACTGAATCACTTCCCAATGGTATGTTCCGGGTTCGCTTAGATAATGAGGATCTGATTCTAGGTTATGTTTCAGGAAGGATCCGACGTAGTTTTATACGGATACTACCAGGCGATAGAGTCAAAATTGAAGTAAGTCGCTATGATTCAACCAGGGGACGCATAATTTATAGACTCCGCAACAAAGATTCGAACGATTCAATTAGGTAGCTTTTTCAACATTCCTTTCGTGGGGATACAATTCGAGGTTCCAAATTTCAAGAGACTTATTTTCTTCCAAGGAATAGATTCGGAATTAAGATAAGGAATGACAAATATGAAAATAAGAGCCTCCGTTCGTAAAATTTGTGAAAAATGTCGACTGATCCGTAGGCGGGGACGAATTATAGTAATTTGTTCCAACCCGAGGCATAAACAGAGACAAGGATAATCTTTCTCAAAAGGACCCAATGCACAGCACAAATACAAATAAAAGATCCGTTTTGACATGAAATGGATATATCCGTATATCTCTGACTCATATTTATGAGATGATAAAATATGGCACAACCTAGAGCAAGAATTGGTTCACGTAGGAATGCACGAATTGGTTCACGTAAGAATGGACGTAGAATACCAAAAGGAGTTATTCATGTTCAAGCAAGTTTCAACAATACCATTGTAACGGTTACAGATATACGGGGTCGGGTGGTTTCGTGGTCTTCTGCCGGTACTTGTGGATTTAGGGGCACAAGAAGAGGGACCCCCTTTGCTGCTCAAACCGCAGCGGGAAATGCTATTCGTACAGTAGTGGATCAAGGTATGCAACGAGCAGAAGTCATGATAAAAGGTCCCGGTCTCGGAAGGGATGCAGCATTACGAGCCATTCGTAGAAGTGGTATACTATTAAGTTTTGTAAGAGACATAACCCCTATGCCACATAATGGCTGTCGACCTCCTAAAAAACGACGGGTGTAGAACGACGAATTGAAAAAATTTCAAGAGAAATAAATGATTTAATGATCTGATCAAAAAATATTACTATGCTTCGAGAAGAAGTAGAAATATCTATTCGGACACTACAGTGGAAGTGTGTTGAATCGAGAGCAGACAATAAGCGTCTTTATTATGGACGTTTTATTCTGTCTCCACTTATGAAAGGTCAAGCCGATACGATAGGCATCGCGATACGAAGAGCTTTGCTTGGAGAAATAGACGGAACATGTATAACACGTGTAAAATCTGAAAAGATACCACATGAATATTCTACCATAGTGGGGATTGAAGAATCAGTACATGAAATTTTAATGAATTTGAAAGAAATTGTATTACGAAGTAATCTCCATGGAACTCGCGACGCATCCATTTGCGTTAAGGGTCCTAGATGCGTAACTGCTCAAGATATCATCTCGCCGCCTTCTGTGGAAATCGTTGATACTACACAGCATATAGCTAGCCTGACGGAACCAATTGATTTTTGTATTGGATTACAAATTGAGAGGAATCGCGGATATCGTATGAAAACACCAAACAATGCTCAAAATAGAAGTTATCCTATAGATGCCGTATTCATGCCTGTTCGAAATGCGAATTATAGTATTCATTCTTATGGGAATGGGAATGAAAAACAAGAGATACTTTTTCTCGAAATATGGACGAATGGGAGTTTAACTCCTAAAGAAGCACTTCACGAAGCCTCCCGTAATTTGATTGATT